AACCTAGGCTATTGATCAGGTACAGAAGGGCCACCAACTGACGCGGGAACAGAACTTCAAACTGGGGCGTAAGGGCGAAGAAAGTAATCGAATAGGGGAAGCTACTTATCGGTTCCGCATAAGCAGCGAGTGACAACTAACCAACAGCGGATACGGGAATCCCGAGCCCATATCGCCAGGAATTGAATTGGGATTGGTCTAAAAAAGAAGACCAGCAGCAGCCTAGCCCTTGTTCTTGCACTAACACTTTATCAAGATCAAGTAATTCAGTATCACCTTTGTCGTTCATCTCGTGAGACAGTTCCTACTACTCGTTATCGTTACTCTCTTACCTAACTCGGTACAAAAAGAGCAAAAACCGGTAACAAAAGCTCCAATAGACTGAAGGGTTTCTCAGCTCCTAGAACCCAGTTACCTGCTCCTACCGGGAAGAAGAAAAGACCTGGGTGGGCCAAAACTCATTGAAATGAGACTCCGATCTGCCCGAACTTAGTCCAGTCCTATTAGAGATGGAGGCGAATCAAGTAACTCTTATAGATGGATGAGATAGGAAGGAAGAACCACTGATAGCATTTGCAGCTGCTTCTTTCCAATCGATATACAAGGGGTTGTACGGTACGGTTCTTCTTTCCGTTCCTAAAACCGTGGCAAGAGAGGTTTATTATCCAAAAGCAGGTGCTACTTTTTTTTTGAGGGTAGGGGCCCACTCTTTCTTCGAAATGGTATAGGGACAGCGGATACTACTAGGGATGGGAAAGCTGCTCCTGCGGTTTCTAACCCAATTAGTTAGTTAGGTCTTTGAAGTAACCTTTCCACCGGGAAACTACTATTGATCGTTGAATTTGCGCTTAAAGAGAGTAAGCGCTGTGTTCCCTTGGAATTCCAAAAACTCAAACTAATGAATAGCCTGTTGATTGCTTCCACTTGGCCCACTAGGAACATGGATTATTGGTCTACAGGTTTGGCACTCCAGGAAATAACCGAAAGCAGGTCGGCGGGGCCAAAAAATTAGGTTTCTTACTTTCATATGGAAAAGTATATACTAAGAAAATACATAAAGAGATGAGATCAACTCATCAAAAAAAGAAAGAAAATACATAAAGAGATGAGATCAACTCATCAAAAAAAGAAAAAAAAAAACAACAAGGAAAACCAACTAAGTAAAAAAAGAAAAAAGGAACATTTACATAACAGTAAAAAAAACCATCCTGAACGAGCGCACCGAGAACGAACGAAAGAAAGCTGACCTGGAAAACTTTCCAATCTACTATAGTATCTTCAATCAAAAAGAAAGAAGAGAAAGAACTGGAAGAAAAACCTGCTTGCTTACCAAGCGATCCTGGCTTTCCGCTCCTCTCCCGTCCGGTCGAGTCAGCTTCGCTCCTCCAGTTCGATTATTATTCTTGACTTGACTTATTATTAATAAAAGTACTCACTATCAAAATGAAAGACGATCGATTATCTACCCAAGAAGATAGAGAGTCCCACATACGAGAAAAGGTCACAAATAGAGTTGAACCAAGTAAGATTGCAAAGGCATAATGATAGTAGGGTCGGGATATCCCCGCCCTCCGAACCGGACGTGAAGGTCTCCCCTCATCCGGCTCTCCGCAGGGGAATCTCCACTCACTGCTTCCCCTAATATCCTCCCTTTACCATATCATGGGGGTTTACAGGAGATCCCAGAGGCTCGCTCGGAAGGCTGCTATACCATACCTTTTGACTCAACTCTACTCTAGTAGTCACTAGACTCACTATAGTAGTCCGTCCGGCTGCTCTTGCTGACATCATTACTCTTCATTCTCCCGTGCTCTAGCAATTTAGCTCCCTAGACCACTACCATGTAGTTAGGTAGGGGCAATCAATCCGTAGAAACGGGAATCTAGGAATGAATGGGGATCCCTATCAATATAAAAATGAAGAATATATAATTAGTTACACTACCTTTCTCTCACTCAATAGATGTATCTGGTCTGATACGGTACAGTACAATACGAGACGATGGAATGCAATGGGATGGATGGTAGAGGGCTGCCTGCACCCAAAAGCGATGATTCACTTGTCCCCTTGTCCATAGGGACTTCGTGGCATACAACCGAAACGACTCCCACTGGATAGCCGCCCCTTTCTCTCTTTTTTTTTTACAGCCTCGTGGACGGACGAAAGAAGGGAAGTTACAGAACGTGGAAGTGGGCTCGCGAAGTAGACAGCAAGCAACAGCTTCTCAGCCCCCTTATATATAATATATAACGGGAGCGATTATATTAGTAAAGCGCTAGCGCGCCCTTTTTTCTATTTCTAATAATAAGGTAAGTTTTGAAGCTGGCTGCTCTGCTATACTATACTAGCTGTAGGGTGTTTTCGGCTATTTTTATTTAAAATAGAATTTCAAGTCAAGGTAAGATGTAATCTTACGAATCTAAAGATCTCAAAATTGAAGAACGAGCTCTTCTTCTCGCCCCTATCTCTAAAGGGGCGTAAGCACTTCACTCGCTAGGGG